CATTCCTACGTGAACCAATTCTTGGTACAGGTTTTGCCATATTTTATCATCTCATAAATATAAGTCAGAGATATATGGATATATCCATTTCATGTCAAAACGGATCCTTTCTTTTTTTTTTATTTGTATATCCAGAAAGTCTCTTTTATTTTAGAAAGATTATCCTTGTCTTTGTTTATGTCTCGGGTTGGTACAAATTACTATAATTCGTCCCCGTCTACGGATCAGTCGACATTTTTCACAAATTTTACGAACAGAGGCCCTTATTTTCATATTTGTCATTCCTTAACTTAATTTCGAATTTACTTATTGGAAGAAAATAAGTTTCTTGAAATTTTGAACTTTCGAATTGTATCTCTTCGAAAGCAATATTGAAGTTGAAAAAATAAATCAACTAATCGTTTGAATCCTTGTTTCAGAGTCTATAAATTATATGCCCTTTGGTTGAATCATAACGACTTATTTAAGATTTTATTCTATCTTCCAGTAGTATACGTATAAAACTACGCCGAATCCTTCCTGAACCATAACCTAGAATCCGATCTTCATTATCTAATCGAATCTTAAGTATACCATTCGGAAGTGATTCAGTAATTCAATTTCCATGAATCCATTTTTTTTCCTTTTATTCCAGGTAAAACAAAACCTCTTTGAAGTATTAACTAATGTAGTAGGAGAGTTATATTAGAAACCCATTTTTTTTTTCACAAATTAATAGGAAAGTTCCATATCTAAGTTGGATATAAGAAAGCTTACCATATATAACATAAGATTTCTCCGCCAATTCCTTCTAGTCGGGCCTCTCTGTCCGTTATTATACCCCGAGAAGTGGAAAGAATTACAATTCCCATCCCGCCTAAAATTCTAGGAATTCGTTGATAGTTCGAATAGATTCGTAGACCGGGTCGACTGATCCGTTTTAAATTTAAAACAGTTTTATATGGCCCTTTCCTATTCCTTCTATGTCGTAGGGTTAAAACCAAAAAATATTTGTTGCTTTCCTGATGTTTCCTCACGTTTTCAATAAAACCTTCTCTTAACAGTATTTTAACAAGGTTTTCGGTGATGTTAGTAGATGGTATTCGAACCGTTCCTTTTCTATTCATGTCAGCGTTTCGTATAGAAGTTATTATATCAGCAATAGTGTCTTTACCCATGATAAACTAAAATTATTGTTGCCCCCGAATTTTGATATGATCAACATGTTTTTTTTTCTTTATATATTTTTTTTATGAATTGTTAAAGATATATGCGTGAGAAAAATCTACTAATTCATTTTATCTAATTTTATCTATTTTATTCATATTTTATTCAAATGCTATAACTATATTAGGGTCTCATCTTTATTATACTTATAGTACTTCAGGTGCTAATGAAACTATTTTAGTGAAATTTAACTGTCTCAATTCCCGTGCGATCGCACCAAAAATTCTAGTTCCTTTGGGATTTCCTTCTTGATCAATAACAACCGCAGCATTGTCATCATATCGTAGTATCATAGCATTGTCACGTTTGAGTTCTTTACAAGTACGTACAATTACAGCTCTGATCACTTCAGATTTTTCTAAAGGTGTATTTGGTATTGCTTCCTTGATTACAGCAACAATAACGTCACCAATATGAGCATATCGTCGATTACTAGCTCCTATGATTCGAATACACATCAATTCTCGGGCCCCGCTGTTGTCCGCTACATTTAAATGGGTTTGAGGTTGAATCATATCATTTTTTTTATTTGCTCTTTTGATGCAAAGGGGCGAAGTAAAAAAAAAAGAGATATTGTTTGTCCAAAATAAATAAAAAAAAAAAGAAACCTACAAGTGTTTTTTTTTTTCATTCCAAAGACTTCTTTCCTTTGGTTCTACATTCCTATCCTGAAATAATTAATTGAGTTCGTATAGGCATTTTGGATCCCGCTATTGAAATAGCCCTTCTGGCTACATTTTCTGCTACTCCGCCCATTTCATAAAGTATTCTACCCGGTTTAACGATAGCTACCCAATATTCGGGAGATCCTTTCCCTGAACCCATACGCGTTTCCGCGGGTCTTACTGTAACTGGTTTGTCTGGAAATATACGTACCCATATTTTTCCACCGCGGCGCACATTTCGTGTCATTGCTCGCCGCCCTGCTTCTATTTGTCTAGATGTGATCCACGCGGGTTCAAGTGCCTGAAGAGCATATCTACCGAAGCAAATACGATTACCTCTATAAGATATTCCTTTCATTCTTCCTCTATGTTGTTTACGGAATCTGGTTCTTTTGGGGTTATAGTTGATGGTTGTTTCTCAATTAATTCCATCTCTACTACAGAACCGGACATGAGAGTTTCTTCTCATCCAGCTCCTCGCGAATGAAACAATTATAAAATAATATAGATGTATTTAATGATATTTTAGATAATATAATGTCATTTTTTTATAACGAGTCTTTATTTGGTTTTGTCTTTTTTATTATCATATCGGATCGACAAAAATTTTTAAATCCAATAAAATAAAA